TTCCATTGAGTCTCTGCACCTATCCTTTTTTATTCTCTTTTTGAAACCCTTTTTTGTTTTTCAAAAAATAAAGATTTGGCTCAGGATTGCCCATTTTTAGTTCCAGGGTTTCTCTGAATTTGGAAGTTTTCACTTAGCAGGTTTCCATACTAAGGCTCAATCCAATCAAGTCCGTAGCGTCTACCAATTTCGCCATATCCCCTTTTTAGACAAGGATCCAGTTGTAATTTTACCCAACTCTTTCATTTATCTTGGAACCGTTGAGTTCATTATATAATGATTCCTATATTCAAAAATTGTGTACGCCTATTTTCTTTTTTTGGCTATCCCCTCTCGTTCCACATCTATTGTATGAATCATCTTTGTTTCAATCAGAAATGATTCTATCATTGATGTATCCACAATTCAATATAGGGAGGTATATACCACATATATATACGTCCCCCTCTCCTTTTATTTTTAGAGTGTGCTTTGGAATACTGGAAGGGTCGATATTCTTCCTTATTGTTTTTTTTGTCCTATCTTCATCCTTTTTCGAACGAAATAAGAGGAATGTCTCATTAGAATTTTTATTGTTGTATCTTTATCTTTATTTTATACTTTTCTTAGGACTGATCCGCTATAATATGAATATAATTACCCTTATTTGTTATAACTATTCTCAAATCTAAAAAAGAATTCCAATTTTTTGATATTTTCAATATCCTATTATTAGAAATTATTATAAAAAATTTCTTTTTTTATATTTTGAATTTATTATATTTATAAATATTTATTATATAATGTAATGTAAAAAATATATATTAAATATATATATTAAATTAAGATAAATAATGTAAATTCGAAATATGCTAAATATAAAAATAACAGCAATGTAAATGTATATCATCAATAATTATTATGTATAATAATAAAAATGTATAATAATAAAATGCAAATTAGTCAGATATTTGATTTCTGTTACATTATTAGAATAGAATTCTATTTAGTCATATTATTATATCTATTTATTTATAAAATATATTATTAATATTAATTTTCTATTTTTTTAGTAGTTCTATTATGTTATGGATAGAATTATGAACTAGAATATATAATATATAGTTTCTATTAAATAGTTAATATTAAAAATATATATAGTTCATATGAACTTTACAGCTAATAGCGGGGATCTGGTAGTCTCTTGAATTCCTATGCATTATTTCTGTTATGTGAGCCCGCTTAGCTCAGAGGTTAGAGCATCGCATTTGTAATGCGATGGTCATCGGTTCGATTCCGATAGCCGGCTTTTTTCTCTATCGATTTTTCCATAATTGAGAATCTCTCCTCTCCATTTCTCCAAACGTTGAGTCACTAATCTATTATGTCGTGGTAACTATAAAAAAAAGTTGATTAGATCCAATTAGATTTCTATTTTATATATATATAATAAATCATAAAACAGAGCCTTAATCTTCTTTTTATATATACAACAAAAAATCTGGATATTAACGCAATACATTTCATTCTATTTTGTAATATTTCAATAGATTTCGCTTTGCTTTGTTTATCCTTTAGTTCAGTCTTAATTTTGATTTTTTCTGTAAAATGAATTAAATTTCAATAAAATAAAAAGGAGTCTTTACTTTATGTCTCGTTACCGAGGACCTCGTTTCAAAAAAATACGCCGTCTGGGGGCTTTACCGGGATTAACTAGTAAAAGACCTAGATCCGTAAGTGATCTTAAAAACCCATTGCGTTCCGGGAAAAGATCGCAATATCGTATTCGTTTAGAAGAAAAACAGAAATTGCGTTTTCATTATGGTCTGACAGAGCGACAATTACTTAGATATGTGCATATCGCTGGAAAAGCCAAAGGGTCAACAGGCCAGGTTTTACTACAACTACTTGAGATGCGGTTGGATAATATCCTTTTTCGATTGGGTATGGCTTCGACCATTCCCGGAGCCAGGCAATTAGTTAACCATAGACATATTTTAGTTAATGGTCATATAGTGGATATACCAAGTTATCGTTGCAAACCCCGAGATATTATTACTACGAAGGATAAACAAAGATCAAAAGCTCTGATTCAAAATTATATTGCTTCATCCCCTCAGGAAGGAGTGCCAAACCATTTGACTATTGACTCATTCCAATATAAAGGCTTAGTAAATCAAATAATAGATAGTAAATGGATCGGTTTAAAAATAAATGAGTTGTTAGTCGTAGAATATTATTCTCGTCAGACTTGAACCTAACGAACATAACAAGGAAAGGGGTTCAGACAATTCTGTCCCTTTTTCGACGAAGGAAATAGATCTAAGGGCCTTAATCCGTATTTTGTTATTCACGTATTACAAATTGATACGCAGTAGAATTTTTTTTTGCTCTTTCCACGATATTTTTCTTTTACGTACCCATACCACAGTAATGTAATTAGGAATCATAATTTTATATCAAATAAAGCTGTTGGAATAATATAATGATATTCATTTTTATTTGATTTGATATATTGTAGTTGGTAACGCTGGTGAATTAACAGAAACGGAAAGAGAGGGATTCGAACCCTCGGTAAACAAAAAGCCTACATAGCAGTTCCAGTGCTACGCCTTCAACCACTCGGCCATCTCTCCTATATAATCCTATTATTGACCAGAAACCGAGTGAATAGTGAGTCCATAGGAAAAAAAGTTTCCTTTCCAATTCCATATTTATAAACAACCTCTCTTATCATCCATCTACCCTATTATAAATTTATGAATCATACCATGAATTTTTCTATGGCATTTCATTCAATTGTATAATCATTATTCATCCCTTTTCCTTTTTGGGTCATAACCAAATCTAAATTTATTGAGTTATCAGATTCGAGTTATAAGAATCCATAGTAAAATTTTGTATATTACGAAATTGATATTATATAAAATTCAATCTGATTCAAAAGTCTCCCATCTTTCTTTATCAAAAATTTATCAAAAAAAGGTAAAATTTGAGCAGAAGGTACACAAGAATTTTTCTGTTTTTATGTTATTTTGTACTCTACAATTACTTTTTGTGGGATCATTTTCCCCGAGAGGGTAATGAGAAGAATTATAGAATGGATTACTAATTATGCCTAGATCTCGGATAAATGGAAATTTTATTGATAAGACCTCTTCAATTATAGCTAATATTTTATTACGAATAATTCCGACAACTTCAGGAGAAAAAAAAGCATTTACCTATTACAGAGATGGTGTGATTTGATTTTTTGTTCTTATTTTTTTAGCCCTCAACGAAGTCTTACGAGAAAAAGACGCAGTTCGGAATATAAAGAACCAAATTATTGAAATAAAGTTACGCTTAGTGAAGGTAAAGTTTGGAGATAGAACAATTCCTTCTGTCGTGTATCCTCGATTGATCCAGCCTCAGATACTTTTATTGTCGATTTTAGTATTAAACGAAAGGTTATACCTATCGGTTCTGTATTGCAGGTCAATCCTACTCCACTAGTACCAATAGGCGGCATAGGGGAAGAAGCACTACACCGGGAATCAACAACACGAAAACTTTGGTAAAAATGACCCTTTTCCTTATCGGTATCGGGGCTAACAAGAATGGTTGGGACAACAAACATCCATCTCGTTCGTACTTTGGATACCCGTATAACCATCAAAGATCGTTGAAGTGACTAATTCCTGGAAATAGTAAGCGTTGAGGACAAAGAAATCGTTGGAGTTACCATTTCTATCTAGCACTAATACGATAGGTCTTAAAAAAACCTCTTGCGGGAAGGCTAGCTAGAGATTTCTTGTAAAAATACCAGCTCCTGTCAGTTCATAATGAGAATAGTGAAATTTCGATTCCATGGCTTATTCCCCTTACTACTATGCACAGAAGGGAGGAGCCGTATGAGATGAAAATCTCACGTACGGTTCTGGAGCGGAGATTTTTTGAATTAAATAAATGAACGACCGTAACGGATGTCGGCTCAATCCGAAGGAAATTATGCGGAAGCTTTACAGAATTATTATGAAGCTACGCGATCAGAAATTGATCCCTATGATCGAAGTTATATACTTTATAACATAGGCCTTATACACACAAGCAACGGGGAGCATACAAAGGCTTTGGAATACTATTTCCGGGCATTAGAACGAAACCCATTCTTACCACAAGCTTTTAATAATATGGCCGTGATCTGTCATTACGTGCGACTATCTCCACTATAGAAAGAAAGAAAAAAGATCAAATTAACTAGTCAATACTAGAAAAAAAGGCTTTCTACATATGCATCGTTCAAAGCAACGATTTTTACCAGCTGTAGCAAGGAAAGAAACCTCATGATAACAAAAAAGGAAATAAATAGATAAAGCCTACATACTATATTCTATGGATAAAGAATCAAATTGATAAAAAAAGCACCGTAAAGATCAATTAGCGAGCTTTTGGGTCGAGACAGTTAAAAACTGCTTACTTATGTCATGAAATGATATATAAAGTTAGGAATCAACTTATGTAATAGAGTCGATCCACTAAAGTATTGAGCAGCGGTGTAGCATCAGATCCCAAAGATAGTAAGTTCTTTTTTCTTATGGAAGAAAGTCTTTTTCAAGGATTCTATATAAATTTCATATATGAAACCGAGATAGTTACCTTTCAGAAAATTATAACGATATAGGGGATATCTATGTTTCATTTTTCTTAAGGTGGGAAAAAAGATAAAACTAATTATTGATCACAATTAGAATTTGAAACTTATGTAATTAACTTTTTCTGGTTAAAAATGGGATTTATTTCTCATAAATAGAATTCAGTTAGTATAGGGGAATAGGGTAAATATAAGATGAGACCGAAAAAAGAATTGATTGCTGAGCCGTATGAGGTAGGAAACTCTCAAGTACGGTTCTAAGGGAAGGAATTGACCCACCTATTCCAACCGCGGAGAACAGGCCATTCTACAGGGTGATTCTGAAATTGCGGAGGCTTGGTTCGATCAAGCTGCTGAGTATTGGAAACAGGCTATAGCGCTTACTCCA